GCCAACGTAGCTTACTTAAAGCATAACACTGAAGATGTTAAGACGGGCCCTAGAAAGCCTCGTTAGCACAAAAGCTTGGTCCTGACTTTTCTATCAGCTGTGATTAAATTTATACATGCAAGTATCCGCACCCCTGTGAGAATGCCCTAAATATTCCCCCATCGGAATAGAGGAGCAGGTATAAGGCACGACCCTGTCAGCCCACAACGCCTTGCTTAGCCACACCCCCAAGGGAACTCAGCAGTAATAAACATTAAGCAATTAGTGTAAACTTGACTTAGTTAAAACCAGCTTAGGGCCGGTAAAACTCGTGCCAGCCACCGCGGTTATACGAGGGGCCCAAGTTGATAGACATCGGCGTAAAATGTGGTTAATACAACATTTCACTAAAGCCAAACATCTTCAAATCTGTCATAAGTTCTTGAAGACAGGAAGTTCACTAACGAAAGTAGCTTTAATCGTTATGACCCACGAAAGCTAGGACACAAACTGGGATTAGATACCCCACTATGCCTAGCCCTAAACATAAGTGATATTCCCACAGACCCGCTTGCCAGGGAACTACGAGCCCCAGCTTAAAACCCAAAGGACTTGGCGGTGCTTTAGACCCCCCTAGAGGAGCCTGTCCTATAACCGATGATCCCCGTTAAACCTCACCTTCTCTTGTTTCCCCCGCCTATATACCGCCGTCGTCAGCCCACCCTGTGAAGGACTCACAGTGGGCACAATTGGTACAACCTAAAACGTCAGGTCGAGGTGTAGCGTACGAGAAGGGAAGAGATGGGCTACATTCACTGCTTCAGTGAACACGAACAATGTCTTGAAACAGACATTCAAAGGAGGATTTAGCAGTAAGGGGAGAAAAGAGTGCCCCCCTGAAATTGGCCCTGAAGCGCGCACACACCGCCCGTCACCCTCCCCGAAAATAAAAAATTTTAAATAAACAACAAAATAAAACAAGGGGAGGCAAGTCGTAACATGGTAAGTGTACCGGAAGGTGTACTTGGAAAAACCAGAGCGTAGCTAAATAAGAATAGCATCTCCCTTACACCGAGAAGGCCCCCGTGCAAACCGGGTCGCACTGACACTCCAAACAGCTAGCCCACCCCCATAAAACCAACAAACGACATTAATACCCCCTAAACCCGGAATATACAACCAATAAAACATTTTACCTCCCAAGTATGGGCGACAGAAAAGGACATTAGGCGCTATAGAGACAGTACCGCAAGGGAAAGCTGAAAGAGAAATGAAATAACCCAGTAAAGAGTATTAAAGCAGAGATAATCCCTCGTACCTTTTGCATCATGATTTAGCCAGAAACCCTCAAGCAAAGAGACCTATAGTTTGAGCCCCCGAAACTGAGCGAGCTACTTCAAGACAGCCTATTATTAGGGCAAACCCGTCTCTGTGGCAAAAGAGTGGGAAGATCTTTGAGTAGAGGTGACAGACCTACCGAGCACAGTTATAGCTGGTTGCCCATAAAATGAATAGAAGTTCAGCCTTTAATATTCTTAAATCAAAAAGGTTTATACTTTAACTGATAAAAAGAAGATTAAAGAGTTATTCAGGAGGGGGACAGCCCCCCTGAAAAAAGACACAACTTTACAAGCAGGTCAAAGATCAAAACATCCAAGGCATCATACCTTAGTGGGCCTAAAAGCAGCCACCTAATAGAAAGCGTTAAAGCTCAAGCACTTGCCCCTCCCTAATCCCGACCATTTTATCTTAAACCGCTTCACCACCTAGTGGGCCATTCCATGTAAACATGGAAGAGATACTGCTAATATGAGTAATAAGAGGTTCGCCCCTCTCCTTTCACCTGTTTACATCAGAACGAACTAACACTGAACATTAACGTCCCCAAAACAAAGAGGGAGCTGAGAAAAAACACTATAAACTAGAAAACCACTCAAACCCACAACGTTAACCCCACACAGGTGTGACCAAGGAAAGACTAAAAGAAAAAGAAGGAACTCGGCAAACACTGGCCTCGCCTGTTTACCAAAAACATCGCCTCTTGCAACAATTTAACCGTATAAGAGGTCCCGCCTGCCCTGTGACTTAAAAAGTTTAACGGCCGCGGTATTTTGACCGTGCGAAGGTAGCGTAATCACTTGTCTTTTAAATGAAGACCTGTATGAATGGCATAACGAGGGCCAAGCTGTCTCCTTTTTCCAGTCAATGAAATTGATCTTCCCGTGCAGAAGCGGGAATACCACCATAAGACGAGAAGACCCCGTGGAGCTTAAGACAAAAGGCAGCCCACATACAATAACTGGCTTAACAGAATTAATTACATGGACCCTGCCCCCATGTCTTTGGTTGGGGCGACCGAGGGGTAACACACAACCCCCATGTGGAACAGGAGCAGCCTCCTTAAAGCCAGAGCCACAGCTCTAACAAGCAGAATATCTGACCTAAAGATCCGGCAAAGCCGATCAACGGACCAAGTTACCCCGGGGATAACAGCGCAATCCTCTTTTAGAGCCCATATCGACAAGGGGGTTTACGACCTCGATGTTGGATCAGGACATCCTAATGGTGCAGCCGCTTTTAAGGGTTCGTTTGTTCAACGATTAAAGTCCTACGTGATCTGAGTTCAGACCGGAGAAATCCAGGTCAGTTTCTATCTATGAATGCTCTTCTCTAGTACGAAAGGACCGAAAAGAGGAGGCCCATGCTTTAAGTAAGCCTCTTTCTAATCTAATGAAATCAACTAAATTAGATAAAAGAACAAACTCATACCACCTGAGATAAAGGTACGTTATGGTGGCAGAGCCCGGTAATGCAAAAGCCCTAAGACCTTTATACGGAGGTTCAAATCCTCCCCCTAACTATGATCTCAACAATTTTTACACATATCCTCAACCCCTTAGCATACATTGTACCCGTTCTACTCGCCGTTGCTTTTCTCACCCTCCTTGAACGAAAAGTACTAGGATATATACAACTCCGAAAAGGACCAAACATTGTAGGACCTTACGGACTTCTTCAACCCATCGCTGATGGCGTAAAACTATTTATTAAAGAACCAGTACGACCCTCCACCGCATCTCCTATTCTATTTTTACTCGCCCCAATACTTGCTCTAACCCTAGCCCTCACCCTATGAGCCCCCCTCCCCCTCCCCTACCCCGTCACTGACCTAAACCTCACAATTTTATTCATTTTAGCACTTTCAAGTCTCGCAGTATACTCCATCCTCGGGTCAGGATGAGCATCAAACTCAAAATATGCCCTCATTGGAGCCCTTCGAGCCGTAGCACAAACAATTTCTTATGAAGTCAGCCTTGGGCTCATCCTTCTAAGCACTGTGATTTTTACAGGAGGATTTACTCTTCAAATATTTAATACAGCGCAAGAAAGCATCTGACTGCTATTCCCAGCCTGACCCCTAGCCGCAATATGGTACATTTCAACACTAGCAGAAACCAACCGTGCCCCCTTTGACCTTACTGAGGGGGAATCAGAACTAGTATCCGGATTTAATGTAGAATACGCCGGAGGCCCATTCGCATTATTTTTTCTGGCAGAATACGCCAACATCTTATTAATAAACACCCTGTCCGCCGCTTTATTTATAGGGGCCTATCACCTACCCCACCTCCCAGAGCTCACCTCAATTAACCTAATAGCCAAAGCAGCAATACTCTCAGTACTCTTTTTATGAGTGCGAGCCTCCTACCCTCGATTCCGCTACGATCAACTAATACACCTGATCTGAAAAAACTTTCTCCCCCTCACCCTAGCACTAGTCATCTGACACCTTTCCCTACCTTTAGCATTTGCAGGCCTACCCCCGCAACTCTAATTAGGAGCCGTGCCTGAACCAAAGGACCACTTTGATAGAGTGTATCATGGGGGTTAAAATCCCCCCGCCTCCTTAGAAAGAGGGGACTTGAACCCCACCTGAAGAGATCAAAACTCTTAGTGCTTCCACTACACCACTTCCTAGTAAAGTCAGCTAAAAAAGCTTTTGGGCCCATACCCCAAACATGTTGGTTAAACTCCCTCCTTTACTAATGAACCCAAGCATCATCCCTCTATTCTTACTTGGTATTACATTAGGCACAGGCCTAGTGGCCACCAGCTCCCACTGATTACTCGCATGAATAGGGCTGGAAATTAATACGCTAGCCATTATCCCCCTAATAATCAACAACCACCACCCCCGAGCAGTTGAAGCAACCACAAAATATTTTATTACCCAAGCAACAGCAGCCGCAGTCCTACTAGCAGCCGCAACAACCAACGCCTGACTCACAGGCCAATGAAACATTTATGAACAGCCCCATGAAGTCCCAACCCTGATAATTATTATCGCAGTAGCACTAAAACTTGGACTAGCCCCCCTACATCTTTGACTCCCAGAAGTTCTTCAAGGCCTCGACCTAACCACCGGCCTTCTCCTCTCCACTTGGCAAAAACTAGCCCCATTCCTCCTCCTGTTACAAATTCCAATAAATGATCACAACCTATTAATCTTCTTAGGACTTACATCAACACTTGTTGGAGGCTGAGGCGGACTTAACCAAACCCAACTCCGAAAAATCCTAGCCTACTCATCAACAGCACATTTAGGCTGAATGATTTTAGTAATTAAATTTGCCCCCGCCTTAACCCTTTTTACACTAATAACTTACTGGGTTATAACATCTTCCGCATTTTTAGTACTAAAATTCAACAAATGTTATACAATTAATGCCCTTGGCCTATCTTGAGCAGACTCCCCACTGATGACAAGCATAATACCCCTTATTATGCTGTCAATAGCAGGACTCCCCCCTATAACAGGATTCGCCCCAAAAATACTTATCTTACAAGAACTAACCAAACAAGAATTAGGGATAGCAGCCCTACTAGCTGCCTTCACAGCCCTTCTAGGACTGTACTTCTACCTACGACTGTCCCACGCAATAACCCTCACCCTCTACCCTAACAACCTCGCTAACATCCCACGATGACGACTTTATACAGGCCACCCCCCCGCATTTCTAACCTTATTAGCCCTAGCCACCATTATACTACTCCCCCTAACTCCCGCTATCACAGCCCTTTTCACCCCTTAAAGAGACTTAGGCTAACACTAGACCAAAGGCCTTCAAAGCCTTAAGCGGGGGTGAAAATCCCCCAGTCCCTGGCATAAGACTTACAGGACACTAACCCGCATCTTCTGTATGCAAAACAGACACTTTAATTAAGCTAAAGCCTTTCTAGGCAGGAAGGCCTCGATCCTACAAACTCTTAGTTAACAGCTAAGCGCTCCAACCAGCGAGCATCCGCCTACTCCCCCCGCCTACCGGGAGCGGGCGGGGAAAGCCCCGGTAGGCGGTAAACCTACTACTTGGGATTTGCAATCCCCCGTGTAAAACACCTCAAGGCTTGGTAAAAAGAGGACTCAAACCTCTGTTCATGGGGCTACAATCCACCACTTAACTCTCAGTCATTTTACCTGTGGCAATCACGCGTTGATTTTTCTCGACAAACCATAAAGACATTGGCACCCTCTATCTTGTATTTGGTGCCTGAGCCGGCATAGTAGGCACAGCCCTAAGCCTCTTGATCCGGGCAGAACTAAGCCAGCCTGGAGCCCTTCTAGGCGACGATCAGATTTACAATGTTATCGTTACAGCACATGCATTTGTAATAATTTTCTTTATAGTAATACCCGTTATAATTGGGGGCTTTGGAAACTGACTAATTCCCCTAATGATTGGAGCCCCCGACATAGCTTTCCCCCGTATAAATAACATGAGCTTTTGACTACTCCCCCCATCTTTCCTACTCCTATTAGCATCCTCTGGAGTTGAAGCCGGAGCCGGTACCGGATGAACTGTTTATCCCCCCTTGGCTAGCAATCTTGCCCACGCTGGAGCATCCGTAGATCTCACAATCTTCTCACTGCATTTAGCAGGGGTTTCTTCTATCCTTGGGGCCATTAATTTCATTACAACAATCCTTAACATAAAACCCCCAGCAATCTCCCAATACCAAACACCCTTGTTTGTGTGAGCCGTACTTATTACAGCAGTCCTTCTACTTCTCTCACTCCCTGTACTTGCCGCTGGAATTACAATGCTACTAACGGACCGTAACTTAAACACATCCTTCTTTGACCCAGCAGGGGGAGGGGACCCAATTCTATACCAACACCTCTTCTGATTTTTTGGACACCCAGAGGTCTACATTCTAATTCTCCCTGGCTTTGGAATAATTTCCCACATTGTAGCATACTATGCCGGGAAAAAAGAACCCTTCGGCTACATAGGAATAGTGTGAGCTATAATAGCCATCGGCCTCCTAGGATTTATTGTATGAGCCCATCATATGTTTACGGTTGGCATAGACGTAGATACCCGAGCCTACTTTACCTCCGCAACAATAATTATTGCCATTCCAACCGGAGTAAAAGTGTTCAGCTGACTGGCCACCCTCCACGGAGGCTCAATTAAGTGAGAAACCCCCCTACTATGATCCCTAGGCTTTATTTTCCTTTTTACTGTAGGAGGACTAACCGGGATTGTATTAGCCAACTCATCCTTAGACATTACACTCCATGACACCTACTACGTAGTAGCCCACTTCCATTACGTACTTTCTATAGGAGCCGTATTTGCAATTATGGCAGGGTTTGTACACTGATTTCCCCTTCTTACAGGCTTTACCCTAAACAGCACATGATCTAAAATCCACTTTGGAGTTATATTTTTAGGGGTAAATTTAACATTTTTTCCCCAACACTTCTTAGGCCTAGCGGGGATACCACGACGCTACTCCGACTACCCAGACGCCTATACCCTTTGAAACACAGTCTCCTCTTTAGGCTCACTAATTTCTCTCGTTGCCGTCATTATATTCCTATTCATCATTTGAGAGGCCTTCGCTTCTAAGCGTGTCGTTCAATCAGTGCCCCTAACCGCCACTAATATCGAATGACTTCATGGTTGCCCTCCCCCCTACCACACATTTGAAGAGCCTGCCTTCGTTCAAGTACAACAACCTAATTGACGAGAAAGGGAGGAGTTGAACCCCCATTAGCTAGTTTCAAGCCAGCTGCATAACCGCTCTGCCACTTTCTTAATAAGATACTAGTAAAGAAGAGAATACACTGCTTTGTCAAAGCAGAGCCGTGGGTTAAACCCCCACGTATCTTACTATGGCCTACCCATCACAACTAGGATTCCAAGACGCAGCCTCCCCCGTAATAGAAGAACTTCTTCACTTTCATGACCACGCTCTTATAATTGTCCTTCTCATTAGCACCCTCGTCCTTTACATTATCACAACCACAGTTACAACCAAACTCACAAATATGTATATTCTCGACTCACAAGAAATTGAAATCATCTGAACAGTACTCCCCGCCGTAATCCTCATTTTAATTGCCCTCCCCTCTCTCCGAATTCTTTACCTTATAGACGAAATCAATAGCCCGCACCTTACCGTGAAAGCCATCGGCCACCAATGATACTGAAGCTATGAATACACCGACTACCAAGAAGTCGCCTTTGACTCATATATAGTCCCAACCCAAGACCTAACCCCAGGCCAATTCCGCCTTCTTGAAGTAGACCACCGAATAGTAACACCCTCTGAAGCACCAATCCGAGTCCTAGTAACTGCAGAAGATGTACTCCACTCCTGAGCTGTCCCTGCCCTAGGAGTTAAAATAGACGCAGTCCCAGGCCGATTAAATCAAACAGCCTTTATTGCTTCCCGCCCAGGAGTATATTATGGTCAATGCTCCGAAATTTGCGGTGCAAACCACAGCTTTATACCTATCGTAGTAGAAACAGTCCCCCTAAAATTCTTCCAAGATTGACTAGCCCTAATAATTGAAGACGCCTCGCTAAGAAGCTAAACCGGACCCCAGCGTCAGCCTTTTAAGCTGAAGATTGGTGCCTTCCAACCACCCCTAGCGACATGCCCCAACTCAACCCCTCCCCTTGATTTGCCATTATAATCTTCTCGTGACTCGTTCTTCTGGTAGTTGTTGTACCAAAAGTACTCAACCATATTTTCCCTAATGAAGCCACCCCCCAAAGCGCACAAACCCCTAAAACTAACACCTGACATTGACCATGATAACAAGCTTATTCGACCAATTTATAAGCCCCACTCTTTTAGGAATCCCACTTATTGCCGTTGCCCTTCTCCTCCCCTGAGCCCTATTCCCCTCCCCAGCCCCCCGATGAATTAATAACCGCTTTCTCGCCTTACAAGGCCAATTCTTAAACCGCTTTACCTCTCAGCTACTTACACCCATTAATACAGGCGGACACTCTTGAGCCCTAATCTTAGCCGCATTAATGATCTATCTAATTACCCTTAATATGCTAGGACTCCTCCCATACACCTTTACCCCTACAACACAACTATCCCTCAACCTCGGGCTTGCAGTACCCCTATGACTGGCCACAGTACTAACCGGATTCCGAAACCAACCCACAGCAGCCCTTGGACACCTACTACCAGAAGGCACCCCAGTGCCCCTTATCCCTGTATTAATTATTATCGAAACAATCAGCCTGTTTATCCGCCCCCTTGCCTTGGGAGTACGACTTACCGCCAACTTAACAGCAGGCCACCTCCTCATACAACTCATCTCTTTAGCTGCCTTTGCCCTAATAGCCTCAATACCAGCAGTTGCAATTCTAACCTCCGCAGTCCTTCTACTTCTAACCATTTTAGAAGTTGCAGTAGCCATGATTCAAGCATACGTCTTTATTCTTTTAATTAGCCTCTATCTACAAGAAAACGTCTAATGGCCCACCAAGCACACGCATTTCACATAGTCGACCCCAGCCCCTGACCCCTAACAGGAGCAATTGCCGCGCTCTTAATAACTTCCGGCCTCGCCATATGATTCCATTACAACACAGTAATCTTAATAACCTTAGGTTTAATCCTTCTATTGTTGACAATGTATCAATGATGACGAGATATCGTACGAGAAGGCACCTATCAAGGCCACCACACACCCCCAGTACAAAAAGGTTTACGGTATGGGATGATCCTATTCATTACGTCCGAAGTTTTCTTCTTCTTAGGATTTTTCTGAGCCTTTTTCCACGCTAGTCTAGCCCCCACCCCTGATATTGGAGGCTGCTGACCCCCCACAGGAATTATACCCCTTGACCCCTTTAGTGTCCCCCTACTGAACACAGCAGTACTACTAGCCTCGGGGGTCACAGTTACATGAGCACACCACAGTATCATGGAAGGTGAACGCAGCCAAGCAATTCAAAGCCTAGCCCTCACCATTTTACTAGGGGGATACTTTACATTCCTTCAGGGCATAGAGTACCTAGAAGCTCCATTCACAATTGCTGACAGTGTCTACGGTTCCACTTTCTTTGTAGCCACCGGATTCCACGGACTACATGTAATTATTGGAACAACCTTTCTCGCCGTGTGTTTACTACGACAAATTAACTACCACTTTACAGTAGAACATCACTTTGGCTTTGAAGCAGCAGCCTGATACTGACACTTTGTCGACGTAGTCTGACTTTTCCTCTATATCTCTATCTACTGATGAGGCTCATATCTCTCTAGTACTAACGTTAGTATAAGTGACTTCCAATCACCTGGTCTTGGTTAGAATCCAAGGAAAGATAATGAACCTAACCACCTCTGTAATTTTAATTGCCACAGCCCTATCAACCGTACTAGTATTTGTTTCTTTTTGGCTCCCCCTAATCACCCCGGACCAAGAAAAAGTCTCCCCCTATGAATGCGGCTTCGACCCCCTTGGGTCTGCACGCCTCCCCTTTTCAATACGATTCTTCCTAGTAGCCATCCTTTTCCTTTTATTCGACCTAGAGATCGCACTACTCCTCCCCCTGCCCTGAGGGGACCAACTCCCTAATCCAACCACCACATTTTTATGAGCTGCCCTTCTCCTTGTCCTATTAACCTTAGGATTAATTTATGAATGAGCCCAAGGGGGCCTAGAATGAGCTGAATAGGTGGTTATTTTAATAAAAATATTTGATTTCGGCTCAAAAGCTCCTGGTTAAAGTCCAAGACCACTTAATGACCCCCACACAATTTGCTTCTGCAACAGCTTTCCTCTTGGGCCTAACAGGCCTAGCATTTAACCGGGCCCACCTTCTATCCGCCCTCTTATGTTTAGAAGGCATAATACTGTCTCTTTTTTTAGCCCTGTCCTTATGAACAGCAGAGCTGAGTGTTACCAGCTTCTCCGCATCCCCCATGCTCCTTCTTGCATTTTCAGCCTGTGAAGCTAGCGCAGGCTTAGCCCTACTAGTTGCCACTGCCCGCACCCATGGCACTGACCGACTACAAAACCTAAACCTCCTACAATGCTAAAAATCTTAATCCCAACAATTATACTGGCCCCCACCGCATGGCTCACCCCCTCCAAACTTCTATGACCCGCCGCTTTAGGCCACAGCCTAATCATCGCAGTAGCAAGCTTATCCTGACTCAACAACCCCTGCGAAACCGGATGAACCCTAATTAACCGCTTCATAGCCCTAGACCCCTTATCAACCCCACTACTAGTGCTTACCTGTTGACTACTCCCTCTAATGATTCTTGCAAGCCAAAATCACATAACCCCAGAACCTCTCAACCGTCAACGAACTTTTATTATTATCTTAGCATCCCTACAAATATTCTTAATCATAGCCTTTTCAGCCACAGAAGTAATTTTTTTCTACGTTATATTTGAAGCCACCCTTATCCCAACCCTCATTCTTATTACCCGCTGAGGAAACCAAGCAGAACGATTAAATGCAGGCACATACTTCCTCTTTTACACCCTAGCAGGCTCCCTCCCCCTCCTCATTGCCCTACTTACCTTACAAAACGCCACCGGGACCCTATCTTTGTTTATCTTACCTCATACAGCCGCCTTCCCAATAATTACAATTGCAGATAAACTATGATGAGCAGGCTGCCTTCTAGCATTCCTAGTTAAAATACCCCTGTATGGCATACACCTTTGACTCCCCAAAGCCCATGTAGAAGCCCCAATCGCAGGCTCTATAGTCCTAGCGGCCGTTCTCTTAAAACTAGGAGGATACGGTATAATCCGAATAATAACGCTCTTAGAACCCCTCACTCCGCAACTTAGCTACCCATTTATTATTCTTGCCTTATGAGGAGTTGTTATAACCGGGTCTATCTGTTTACGACAAACAGACCTCAAATCCCTTATCGCCTACTCATCTGTAGGCCACATAGGCCTCGTAGCAGGAGGCATCCTTATCCAAACCCCCTGAGGATTTACCGGAGCCTTGATCTTAATGATTGCCCACGGGCTCACCTCCTCCGCCCTATTTTGTCTAGCTAACACAAACTACGAACGAACCCACACCCGAACAATAGTTATTGCCCGAGGAATACAAATAGCTCTTCCTCTTATGACCGCCTGATGATTTATTGCCAGCTTAGCAAATTTAGCCCTTCCCCCCCTCCCAAACTTAATAGGGGAGCTAATAATCATTACATCTCTCTTTAACTGATCATGAGTTACAATTGCCCTAACTGGAGCAGGAACTCTTATTACTGCAGGATACTCCCTCTACATATTCTTAATAACACAACGGGGTCCCCTGCCCCAACACATTATTGCCCTTGACCCCTCCCACACCCGTGAACACCTTTTACTGGCACTGCATCTGCTCCCCCTCCTCCTGCTAATCTTGAAACCAGAATTAATTTGAGGATGAACAGCTTGTAGGTGTAGTTTAACCAAAATCTTAGATTGTGATTCTAAAAATGGGGGCTGACATCCCCCCACCTACCGAGAGAGGCTTGCCAGCAACGAAGACTGCTAATCCTCGTCCCCTCGGTTGAATTCCGGAGCTCCCTCGACCATGCTTTTAAAGGATAACAGCTCATCCGTTGGTCTTAGGAACCAAAAACTCTTGGTGCAAATCCAAGTAGAAGCTATGCATTACACACCCTTAATAATAACTTCAAGTCTCATTATCATTTTTGTACTACTATCCCTCCCAATTTTATCTACTCTCACCCCCGAACCCAAAGACCACACATGAGCTCTATCTCAAGCAAAAACAGCCACCAAATTAGCATTTTTTGTTAGTCTATTGCCTTTATTCCTGTTCCTTTCAGAAGGGGCAGAGACCGTAATCACCAACTGAAATTGAGTAAACACCTTAACTTTTGATATTAATATTAGCCTAAAATATGACTTCTATTCAATTATTTTTACCCCAGTAGCACTTTATGTGTCCTGGTCTATCCTAGAATTCGCATCTTGATATATACACAGCGACCCCCTAATGAATCGATTTTTTAAATACCTTCTAATTTTCCTCATAGCCATAATCGTGCTAGTCACTGCCAATAATATATTTCAATTGTTTATTGGCTGAGAAGGAGTAGGAATCATATCCTTCCTCCTAATCGGATGATGATACGCTCGAGCAGATGCAAACACAGCAGCCTTCCAAGCTGTCCTTTATAACCGAGTGGGGGACATTGGCCTTATCCTAGCTATAGCCTGAATTGCTATGAACCTCAACTCATGAGAAATTCAACAAGTTTTTGCAACAGCACAAGACTTTGACCTAACATATCCGCTACTTGGACTAATTGTAGCTGCCACCGGAAAATCCGCCCAGTTTGGCTTACACCCCTGGCTTCCCTCTGCAATAGAGGGTCCAACACCGGTCTCTGCCCTACTTCACTCAAGCACCATAGTTGTAGCTGGGATTTTTTTACTTATTCGAATGAGCCCCCTTATAGACAACTACCCCCACATTCACACCACCTGCCTATGCCTAGGAGCACTCACAACCCTCTTCACAGCAACCTGCGCATTAACCCAAAATGACATCAAAAAAATTATTGCCTTTTCAACATCAAGTCAACTAGGCCTAATAATAGTAACCATTGGACTAAATCAGCCCCAACTTGCCTTCCTACACATCTGCACCCACGCCTTCTTTAAGGCCATACTTTTCTTATGTGCAGGTTCCATCATCCACAGTCTTAACGACGAGCAAGACATTCGAAAAATAGGGGGTATAGACCGCCTCGCTCCTTTCACCTCTTCGTGCTTCACAGTAGGCAGCCTGGCCCTAACCGGAATACCTTTCTTAGCAGGATTCTACTCAAAAGATGCCATTATTGAAGCCCTAAATACCTCCCACCTAAACGCCTGAGCCCTCACTCTTACACTTATTGCCACCTCTTTTACTGCCGTTTATAGTCTCCGTCTAGTATACTTCGTCGCTATGGGCCACCCCCGTATAAGCCCCCATTCCCCCATTAACGAAAACAACCAACACGTTATCTCCCCCATCAAACGTCTAGCATATGGAAGCATTATTGCTGGCCTATTAATCACCTCAAACATCCTACTTCCTAAAACTCAAATTATAACAATACCAGCTTATCTTAAACTTGCAGCACTTGCAGTAACAATCACAGGCCTATTAACAGCCCTAGAACTTGCCAATCTCACAAATAAACAATTTAAACCAACACCAAACCTCGGCCCCCACCACTTCTCAAACATGCTTGGATTTTTCCCACACATTATTCACCGCCTCCCCCCAAAAATTAGCCTCATCCTAGGCCAACACATCGCATCCCAAATGGTAGATCAAACTTGACTTGAAAAAGTTGGACCTAAGGCCGTCTACTCTATTAACCTCCCCCTCATTACAACCACAAGCAATGCCCAACAAGGCCAAGCTAAAACCTATCTAGCTACCTTCTTTTTAACCTTCATCCTAGCCCTTCTACTAATTAACATCTAAACAGCTCGAAGAGCCCCTCGATCCGCCCCCCGACACACCTCCAATACAACAAATAAAGCTAAAAGAAGCACCCAACCTGTTAACATTAGTATAGCCCCCCCAGAAGAGTACATTAATGCTACTCCTCCCATATCCCCACGAGTTATAGAAAACTCCACCACTTCATCCACAGTCACCCACAGCCCGTCAAACCACCCGCCTCAAAAAAAACTAGCTCCCACCAGCAAAGCAATAACACACCCCCCTGCATTTAAAGCAACTCCACGATTTCCCAATGTTTGAGGATAAGGCTCTGCAGCTAAAGCAGCAGAATAAGCAAAAACAACTAATATTCCCCCAAGGTAAATCAAGAATAATACTAATGAAAGAAAGGGAACTCCATGCCCCACCAAAACCCCACACCCCATACCAGACACCACCACCAATCCTAATGCTGCAAAAAAGGGAGAAGGATTTGAAGCTACTACCACTATACCAAGAACCAGCCCTAACAAAAATACATGTATAAGATAAGTCATCATTCCTGCCAGGGCTTTAACCAGGACCAATGGCTTGAAAAACCACCGTTGTATTCAACTACAGGAAAACCTAATGGCAAGCCTACGAAAAACCCACCCCCTATTAAAAATTGCTAACGATGCACTAGTTGATCTACCTGCACCTGTTAATATCTCTGCATGATGAAACTTTGGATCTCTCTTAGGACTATGCTTAATTGCCCAAGTCCTAACAGGACTATTCCTCGCAATACATTACACCCCTGATGTTACTTCTGCTTTTTCATCTGTTGCCCACATTTGCCGAGACGTTAACTTTGGATGACTCATCCGAAACATACACGCAAATGGAGCCTCTTTCTTTTTTATTTGTATTTACCTTCATGTTGGTCGAGGACTTTACTATGGCTCTTACTTATATAAAGAAACCTGAAACATCGGAGTCGTACTACTACTTTTAGTGATAATAACAGCATTCGTAGGATATGTTCTTCCATGAGGACAAATATCTTTTTGAGGTGCCACAGTTATTACCAACCTCCTTTCCGCAATTCCCTACGTAGGAGGAACCTTAGTTCAATGGATTTGAGGCGGCTTCTCCGTTGACAACGCCACCCTAACACGATTTTTTGCATTCCATTTCCTTTTTCCCTTCGTAATTTTAGCCGTCACAGTTCTCCATCTTCTCTTTCTACACGAAACAGGATCGAACAATCCCGCCGGATTAAACTCAGATGCAGATAAAATTCCATTTCACCCATATTTCTCCTATAAAGACCTATTGGGCTTTACCCTCCTACTCTTAGCCCTCACTAGCTTAGCATTATTTTCACCAAACTACCTTGGAGACCCAGACAATTTTACTCCTGCAAACCCCCTTGTTACCCCACCCCATATTAAACCCGAATGATATTTCCTATTTGCATACGCCATTCTTCGATCCATTCCTAACAAATTAGGAGGAGTTCTAGCACTTTTAGCTTCCATCTTAGTACTTATGGTTGTACCCTTTTTACACACATCTAAACAACGCGGGCTCACCTTCCGGCCCCTCTCCCAATTTATCTTCTGAGCTCTAGTCGCAGATGTACTTATTCTAACATGAATTGGAGGAATACCTGTAGAAGACCCATACATTATTATTGGACAAGTTGCATCCTTAATCTATTTCGCCATTTTCCTTGTATTATTCCCTTTAGTTGGATGGCTCGAAAACAAACTACTTGAATTAACTTGCATTAGTAGCTCAGTGCCAGAGCACCGGTCTTGTAAACCGGCGGTCGGAGGTTAAACTCCTCCCTACTGCTTCAAAGAAGAGAGATTTTAACTCACACCTCTAGCTCCCAAAGCTAGTATTCTAAGTTTAACTATTCTTTGAATAATACATATATGTAATAACACCATATATTTATATTAACCATATCAATAATTCTTTAGGACATCTATGTAATATCACCATAAATTTGTCTTAACCATTTATGTTTAGTACATTAAACTTAAAATTTAACAACATACATAATTTTAGCAATACACAACTGTCAAAGATAGTAATTACCCAGTATATTTTACACAAAATCTTAGGAAGGAGAAAAGATTTATCTTACTCATATATACCACGTATCTACCAACTCTGCAAGTCCTAATCTTGTGAGGACAAGAATTACATTTTAAACATTTTAAGTTGGCGATCTCGCTTAACGAAGGTGATGGACAAGTATTTGTAGGGGTTTCACACGGTGCACTTTTCCTGGCATTTGGCTCCTATTTCAGGTCCATTAATCGATTTATCCCCAATCTTTCCTTGACGCTGGCATCTGGTTGTTGGTGGTACCCATCTTAACCTGCACGCCACATGCCAAGCGTTCACTCTACAGCGCATGGTTATTTTTTTCTTTTTTTCCTTTCACTTTGCATTTCACAGTGCAGCGCTAAGGTTAAAATATAAGGTGGAACATTTCCTTGGAGTAGTATTTTAAATGCATGCATTTAAAATGTCATCTAATAAATTGCATAACTGATGTCATGAGCATAAATAATTAGTGATTACTCCTAAAACACTTAAGAGTTGACCCCCTTGGGGTTTTTACGGGTAAAATCCCCCTACCCCCTTAAACTCGTAAGCTATTATTAATTCCTGAAAACCCCCCGGAAACAGGAAAGCCTCGAGCAAGGGATGCACCCCCCAAATGCATTACATGCATCATAAATTTATATTACAATATTTTACATTTTTTATCAAAATAACACAAAATTAATAAAAGCCCAGGGGAAACCTCTCTCCAATTAAACGAAAAGGCCCTGACTACACTAACATATTTACTTTTTAAACACAAACAATATAACTCTTCGCGCAATCCAGAACCTTAAACGCATCATTTACATTATTATAATAATTTACAC